CTTGAAAAAGAGGATCAAGAATCATTACTCTTTCGGCACAAGAAAGGGAATTTTGACACCCCTTTCTTGTGCCGAAAGCTGGGAAGACGAATAATACCTTCTAGAATTCTTTGTTTCCCGCATTTATCCCTTCTATTACCTGATTACCTCTGTCTAGTATCTAATGAAATTGACAGAATAGAAAACTATTGATACATTTTATCACATTGGAATATGGCAATAGTAACATAGCCGCATCACCCCAATTTCGATAAAAAACAAAGAAAGAAAGGGGAAAATCAAAATCTACATAGTATTACTAGCAATGCGGTACAAGGAATTCCCAGCATCTCGTAGAAAAGGAAAAGGGGTTTTCATAATTTTTCTTTTAAAGAACTTGGTTCTTTTTACGAACTTGATGTCAATAAATCTGCAAGCCTAGAAATTCATTTCGGCCAATTGAACCTTCTCGAACTGTTTCTTTTTAAGAACCAAAAAGATTTGTGCTAAAATAACAGATGCCAAGAAGAACAAAAGGCCTTGGACGCGTAATGGATCTTGAAGTACTATTTCCGCATCCCCCTGACCAAATCCGCCCACATTAGGATTACTCGTTAATGGTTGATCAAATTTCACGGATTCACCCTCTGAAACAAGAAGTTCTGGGCCTGGGGGGATAATATCAACCACTTGACCGCCATCCGGATCTGTTATGGTTATTTCATATCCCCCCTTCTTTTCTTTTCGTATGATTTTGCTTACTATACCTGCTGCTGTAGCATTATAAACTGTATTGTTACTTTTGCTCCCGTCGGGATAAATCTGGCCCCTTCCCCTGTTCCCGCCTACGTATATAGGATATTTTAAGAAGTGAACATCTTTCTTAGTAGCGGGGTCGGGGGAAAGGATAGGAAAGGTGATTTCACTATATTTCTGACCGGGGACAGGGCCTATCACAAGAATATTTTGTTTATTAGGGCGATAGCTCTGAAAAGACAAATTGCCTATCTTTTCTTTCATCTCGGGAGAAATACGATCGGAGGGAGCTAATTCAAAACCTTCCGGTAAAATAAGAACAGCCCCCACATTCAAACCTCCTTTTTTACCATTAGCAAGAACTTGTTTCAGTTGCATATCATAAGGAATTCGAACAACTGCTTCAAATACAGTATCAGGAAGTACCGCTTGCGGTACCTCAATATCCACGGGCTTATTAGCTAAATGACAATTGGCACATACAATACGCCCGGTCCCTTCTCGTGGATTTTCATAACCCTGCTGTGCAAAAATGGGATATGCATTTGAAATGGCCGTCCGAGTTATGATATATATCATGAGTGATACGGAAATAGATCGAGTAATCTGTTCCTTTATCCAAGAAAAAGTATTTCTAGTTTCCATGGTCCAATCGTTGATCCCAAAATTTCTACAATAGGTGGGGTAAGTCGCTAGTATAGTTCCCTATCCACGATTCTGTTAGTTACTGTAATAATAATTTTACTGGAATAATATAGGATGAATCCCGCAGATGGGTAAAAAGAGAAAGCATAAATTTTCAACGCTTTGTTTATGTACAACTACAAAGTAACAAACCTTCTAATTCTAATTGGATTAGATTAATATGAGTAGATCTTTTATCAGTCATTCATTGAATGATAAATAACTACAAGTGACGGAGATACACGATTTAAATAACGGAAAATCCAATATTTAAAAACTGTATCAAGAATGACTGGAAAAGTGGAAACAAGACCCGATATAATTTGATCATTCTGAACAAATCCAAAATCTTTGTAGACAGAACCAATCATTAATTCCCAACCGTGGGGTGAATGGAATCCGATACATAAATCGGTTAATAAAAGAATAGAAAAAGCTTTAACTGTATCACTTAGGTTATATAGAAATTCCTGGGCCCAAGAGTTAAGAATAACAAGTTCTTCATTACCCAAAATAGAATAACCGCTTAGAATAACAAAACAGATTATATTTATCGAGAAGTTAAAAATCGTATGGATACGATCCTCGTTGTGTATCTTGATTAATTGGATCGTTTCTTTTTGGATTCCTATACGAAGCTTGTGTAGACGTGTCTCCGAGTATTCTTCGATCATTTCGTCCAAAACGAGGAGTTCCTCTAATTCTATGAATTTTTCTAGAATACCCCTTTCTTGAATATCATTCAAAAAAATTTCGGATTGCCCAGCATTCCACCAATTAGTAACCCAAGATTCCAGACTTTTTTTAAATGAGAGAGAAAGCCACCAAGGCAAAAATACTATAGATACAAGAGGAGTGAATGCTTTCTTTTTTGCCATTTTTTTCATCTGTGAATTGTTAATCAACCCACCTCATTCGTCGACTCTATGCGATCGAATGTTTCTTTCACGCATGAGTTCTATACAAGGTATGGAACCTATAAATCTATTTTATTTGTGATTTTGTGGTTAGTCTTTGAATCTCGAAAGACTAGAGAAATCGACTAATAATCCATTTCAATCCATTTCGAATGAAGAAATACTAAAAAAATATTGTTTGCCGATATCTCAATTGGGCAAATTCGAAACAAATGTCTCCTTTCGATGAATGACCGAAAGAACTGCTTTAAGTAATGAAAAGTAATGAATATTAGTCAAATTTTGAGACGAAAGAATCTCTTTTCTATCACAATTTCGAAAAAAAAAATTCACTGATTGCCCACAGCGAACAATAACAATAGAATAATTATAGAATAATTAAGGGAAAGATATTGCAATATTCAAAGTAGCAAAACAAGACAGAAATTGGCTAGTTGTCATTTTGTTATTTTTGTGTTGGTCATTAAGGAACACAAAAGAAAGGAGAAATTGGAACGCCGATTGACAAAAAAAAGGATGTCCTTTTGTGGTTGTTCCGCCCGCTTTGGCTCGAAACGACCCTTCTGATGAAATGATGAAACTTCACTTAGGTTATGTTATAGTTATATTTAGGTTATGTTATAGTTATATAAAAAGAAAAAATAGGATTCTTGCATTTTTCCCTCAAAGAACTTTTTTTTTTTCAAAATACTTCAATTGGTACACGCAAGAAATAGGCCAATTCAGCAGCTTTTTGTTCAATTTCTCGTGGAGTCAAATTCTCATCAGTACGGGTTAAGGGAATGGCCCCCTGGCCTCGGATGTCCATATAAAGGACACGTCGGGCAGAAATACCCTCTTTAACTTCTATTCTAATGGACTGAATATCTTTTATAAGGAATCGGAGGAATATGCGACGATTTCTTCCAGGGAATCCCCAACGAAAAATGCACACTATGCCTTCTTTTCTATCGAATCGATCATAACCGCTGCCTACATTCCAGGAAATTGTGCACCACAAATAGGAACTAATAAAGAGACCCGCGATTCCGTAGAAAGACATCACGATACCTTGTGGAAAAAAAATGATTTGCTGAGACGGAAAAAACGATATCAAATTTCTACCAAGATAACTGGAAGTTCCAACCAATAAGAATCCTAATGAACCTAAAAAAAGGATAAAGGCCCAGCAGAAATTACTTATTTTTCGAGACTCCGTTATAAGTTCTATCCATATATGTTCTGATCGCCAACTCATACTTGATCCGATTGTATTTTTTTATTGGAATTAAGAGAATACCTCAAATTAATTTGACTTTACCCTTTTTGTTTGCGAAGTAACTCTCATCAACTAGCACTAGTTTGATGTGAACCTTTAGGAGTAATTCATCAAATTGCTTAGATCTAATCTAAACTAAAATAATAGCATACCCTTCATATGATCCCACTATACATATAGATCCGAGGACTTTTTATTTCAGCCATCCAGCGATCCTGGTCGATTTGAAAACGGTTTAGAATTCATTTACCCATATATTATGTTTCCGCAGGTATAAGAGTCCTTTACTTTATGTTATGTTCGGCAGAAATCACATGTTCTATCAGATTCCACTAAATAGATATCCGTGTTAGTTATGATACAAGTCTAAGTTTTGAAAAAAAAAATAGAAGAGATGGGGTCCATCGGGTCTAAACAATCTTGTTTTTTTGAACATGAAGAGATAAAGAAGCCATTGCGATTGCCGGAAATACTAGGCCTACTAAAGGCACAAAAATAGAGGGAAGGTTGAAAGTTGTCATAGAATGGGTACCTCGATTTATTGTTTGTACCTGTTATTATTATTTTTTATTATTTATAAATAAAGATATCGTATAATAATTATAATTAATAATTATAATTAATAATTTTCATTATTATGACTTTAATTATTAATTCAATTCTTAGTATAGATCTAAGTATCTATATATCTATATCTCTATATATCTATATCTAAGATCTAAGTGAGGATATAGAATAAGTGCAAGGAATGTAGAGCTAAATAAATGAACTTATTCATCGTTCTACATGAAAGATCTGTATGATAGTCAACTTTATTATTTTTCTTGTTGTCTTTTATTCTTTTTACTAAAAAAAGGGTTTCTTACAGATTTTCGAAAGATTCGTTAGAATCCGAACCCGGGGGTATTTTTAGCTAAGCGGTATTTTCGGGAAATAGAGAAAAATACAAAACTTTATATTTTTTAGATTTGAATTATATACGTAAGATGAGAAGAAGAAATTCGTTTTGTTTGCCTAATTTCATGAAAGGAAGAATTCACTAGGAAGATCTTTTATTTTTAATAGAGACTTCTTGATTAGTAATCAGAAATATAGATAACAAAGGGGTTATCCGCAGCTTTTGATTCTTTCTACAATTCGATCTTATGTCACCAAAGAAAATTACTATTTCCTTTAATTCCGAATAAACTAACCACTCGTTTGCTACAAAGAATTGAACTTAGTGCTTTATTTGGTTTTTTTGATTAAATTTTTGTTCAAAGGAAAGAAAGCGTGGAGCTTAAATAACTCATTCAGAACGCTTTTTAAAAGATTACGTGGTACGATTAGGTCGAATAATCCCTTCTGGAATAAATATTCAGCCGCTTGTGAACCTTCGGGTACTGTTTTATTCAATGTTTGTTCAA